TGTACCCAAAACAAACGCGCTACCAAACTGCGCCACATCCCTTGAATTGTTATACATTCTCATTGTAGAGAATTCCTGTCTTGTTTTCCACATCTCTATTTCTCCTTTGTGGAGCACGCTTTTTCAGGCCATTTCGTCTTTTTGGTCTAATTTAACATATAATAAAATTGAAATTAACTAATTGAATTAGGGGTTCCGTGTACAACTCTAAGTAGACCTTAACTACAAATGCATCTTATTATATATGCATTTATTATATCTTTATATATTACAATAAATAAAAAGGGAGGTTTTTCAATGCGAGATCTAAAAACATATCTCTCCGTAGCCCCAGTACTAAGTACGCTATGGTTCGGGGCTTTAGCAGGTCTATTGATAGAGATTAATCGTTTTTTCCCAGATGCGTTGACATTCCCATTTTTTTCATTCTAGTTATTAGTTATTTCTTTACAGCGGTAAGGGATGACGAATATTAGATAGAGAGAATAAACTATTGGTGACTAATCCCTACCCCCCCCTCTTATTTCTCTTTTCTTATTTTTCTAAAAAGAAAAGAGAAAGAATAAAAGTATATTTAACCTCGGCATGACTCAGGGTTCAAATGAAATGAATAAATGGAGGCATGGGAGTAGGGTCAAGGGCAACAATACAAGATCTTTAACGAAAATACCTTTCGTCAGGTTTAAATCGAATTTCTAAATCATTGTCTTACTTAGACTATGGCTTTGATTTATTATTACTTTATCTTTCTTGATTTTGATCTTTTAGAATTGGATTTCAAGTTAGTAACTTCTATTTGTTATTTTTTCCTTGCTTTCTTTTTCTTCGTTTCGAATCAAAATCAAATAGAAATAGAAGAGTTGAGTAAATTTAAAATTCAAAGGAGGTTCATGGCCAAGAGGAAAGACGCACGAGTAACAGTGATTTTGGAATGTAACAGTTGTGGTCTTAAGAAGGTATCAACGGGCATTTCAAGATATATTACTCAAAAGAACCGGCACAATACGCCTAATCGATTAGAATTAAGAAAATTCTGTCCCTATTGTTACAAACATATGATTCATGGGGAAATCAAGAAATAAATTGAACCAGATAAAATAGGTGTTATCCTTCTTTCCTTGAAAGCGGAAAAATGACATTATATAGAACATATTTCAATAAAAAAGAATCCTATTTGGGGTTAAAATCACAATTAATAACACAATTAATAAATAGGATTTTCCGGATAATAAAAAAACTAAACAAACAAACCATGGATAAATCCAAGCGACCTTTTTTGAAATCCAAACGATCTTTTCGTAGGCGTTTGCCCCCGATTCAATCGGGGGATCGAATTGATTATAGAAACATGAGTTTAATTAGTCGATTTATTAGCGAACAAGGAAAAATATTATCTAGACGAGTGAATAAATTGACCTTGAAACAACAACGATTAATTACTATTGCTATAAAACAAGCTCGTATTTTATCTTTGTTACCTTTTCTCAATAACGAGAAACAATTTGAAAGAACCGAGTCGACCTCTAGAACTACTGGTCTTAGAACCCGAAATAAATAGGCTTATTCTTTGTTCACTTGAATCAGAATTCCAACCCGAACTGAAACGTGGATTGGTGTTTTGGTCTACAAATCCGAGAAGCCATAGTTTCTTATCATGTTGTAATAAAAAAACGAAGAAAATTTTTTTTTTTTTTGACGTGTTCATTCATGTTGATTACTTTGGCATATTTTCTCATCATTTCAACTCCACCTTCCCGGAGTTCAATCTCCGGGGAACTCTTTTTAGATTATTCCGCTGTATTCTTTCTGATCTACTTCTTTTCTTATTTCATTGGAAATCATATAAAGACAGTTCCTATTTGATATAGCTATTTGGGCCAATATTTTACGATTAAGAAGTAACTGTCTCTTGTATAGATCATGTATGAATTTACTATAACTATAGGATACTCCTTTTTGTCGAATTATTGCGTTTATTCGGGTTATCCACAAACGACGAAAATTTCTCTTTTGCTTATCCCTATCTCGATGAGCGGAAACCAAAGCTCTTATTTTCTGTTGAGTAATAGTTCGAGTAAGTCTTGAATGAGCTCCTCGAAAGCTTGATGCAAATAAACGAATTTTTGTTCTACGTCTCCGAGCTATATATCCGCGTTTAATTCTGGTCATTGAATAAATAAAACTTTGACAAATAACTAATTGATTTCTTTCAGTTATTCTTTTCCTTCGTCCCGGGCTATTAATAACAAAACGGATTTTTCCAATGTATAAAATAAAAATTCCAATGGCTTTCGCTACTATAACCTTCCCGCCCACTATTTTCCTTTTTTTGACTGCGAAATATCAAAGAAATCAGAAATTATTTTCTTTTGCTAGGTGTCAAAAAAAGAAATTGGATAAAGAAATAGTGGGTTCCATCGTTTCTATGGTTCTTTCTTAAACGGTGAGGTCTTTATCTATACACCGGAGCCTTTACTTCACTTCATTTAATCAATGTTATTGGTAACTTGTATAGTTCACACCACACTCTTTGGCTCTACCAATGAATTATCCAGTAATAGGTCTTTCACAATGAGATCTACCTATACAGTAACGGTATTTAATTATGAAAATTAGCTTGGTAGCTGACCCTCGGAGTCCGTTTTTGACCGGGTGGAAACTTCATTTTTATGCTTTTTTTTTATATAAAATTTTCTCCGCTTAATGGATAACCATTTGATTTGTTACCAATGGAGAATTGCTTCTCATTTTAAATAATTGGATTTGCACCAACGAAAACCATAAACTTCATACACAATAAAGGGATCAATTTACTTATTTTTCATTTAAATAATGAGAATAGAGTTACGTCTTCCATTCTATCCTATTCGTCGGTACTGATCATTCATGCTGAAAAGCGGTTTTATTGCTTTTTTGTACCAGCTCATGATCTAAACGAGTCGCACATACACCCTAGTACATGTTCCTCGACGCTGAGGACATCCCCTAAGAGCGGGAGATTTCGTGACATTTCGAATTGGCTGTCTTGTATTTCTAATAAGTTGTTTAATAGTTGGCATGTTGAATCATATACATAATGGGCTGGTTTAGATTAATCCTAACCGGATTATTAGAACAAAGTTCTAATTTTTTTCTATTTAATATATTTTAATACAATAAATCTCGTAAATAGAATCCCCAATCGAAGATTTCCCCAAAAATCCTACTTTGTTAGTCAACTGCTACAAGATCAACAATTCCGTAAACTTGGGCTTCTGTTGCTGACATAAAAACGTCTCTTTCCATGTCTTCAGATACAATCCATAATGGTTTGCCCGTCCTTTGTACATAAACCCTTGTGATGGTTTCGCGCAGTTTCAACAGTTCTTCCGCTTCCAGGATAAATTCTCCCGTTTGGGCCTCATAAAAAGAACTAGCAGGTTGATGGATCATTACCCTGATGGTAGAGGGTTTCTCTATCTGGTGTGATGACGAAAAGAAAGATAAAGACTAATAGAATAGTCAAAAAGATAGAATTCAAAAACCGTACGGGCATCGTTTTTGCTGCATTGCATACGGCTCTACATTCAAATTGACTCTTACTTCCCATTCAAATTCAAGAAAGATAAAAATGGAATCTACCAGCCCCGGATGGTTAAATAAATGATCAAATTGCCACCCTTCTTTTAGGAGTAGTTAAAAAATACTATGATGGCTCCGTTGCTTTCTATTTTCAAATTTATTTTTTTCTTTGATTAAGCAATCCCAAAGTTTCTTTTTGATCCAACCAGGAAAAATATTGTTTTTTTTTCGCACTCTTTTTTTATTTTATAACATAAATATAGTTAAGAGCCCTTCGGTGTGAAAACCAAAAAATTTGTGACGCTAAATTGGACTCCCGATCGATAAAACAAAACCGGAAATACCTTTTATCCCATACTACTCTCTCGATACATAATCCAATCTTAAAAAAAAAAGAAAAAAATTTCATATCGAATTCGAAGTGCCATGCTATTATTACTTAATGTTCATATGGCGAAGGCATAGTTTTTTTCTTTTTTCTCTCAAATTTTAAAACCTCATTGGCGCCAAGCGTGAGGGAATGCTAGACGTTTGGTAATTTCTCCTCCAACCAATATAAAAGATCCCATTGATGCGGCTAATCCCATGCATATTGTATGGACCTCTGGTCGAACAAATTGCATAGTATCATAAATAGCTACTCCAGGTATTACCCATCCACCAGGAGAGTTTATAAACAAATAAAGAGCTTTGGTATCATCCTCGATACTGAGATATACCATAAGCCCAATAAGTTGATTCGAGATCTCGCTATCGACCGCTTGGCCTAAAAAAAGTAATCTTTCTCGATAAAGTCGGTTGATTAGGGTTAAATTATATCCCTTAAGAACCGTACATGCACCTTTTGATGCATACGGTTCAAAAAAAGAATCAATGTATAGATAGTGTATAAGTAGGTTCAAGTATTCTTTCTTGTTTTTTCCTATATCTTTGTTCCATTAAACAGGGTTTTTCCAACTTGGAACGAGAGGGCTTTTTTCTTCTATTTTAAAATTAAAAAAAGGTCAATAAACTTATTTATTGAATTCACTTTTCATTGATGTATTCTTTCATCGAGATTCAATCCAAATCACGATGGGGTTTTCTTGTTCCTGAGTGGGTCTCTTTCATCTTTTTAGGTTTATGCTCTACTCCGGGTAAAGATCCGCCCTCTTTTGATTTGCGCATCGCATATAGGACAAATCTTCTCATCACCATCTCTTTTTGTTTAAACTTTACAAATAACACAAAGGAATCCTTTATGATACATGTAATAATCGTAGATTTATTTCCAATTGGGTTTTTTCTAAACGGAGCCTGGATACTTCATTTTTTTAGTCCAACCAAGGTCAACCATAAATTATTCTAATTGAAAATAGTCCTATGAATCCTCCCAAATAATGGATTTCACGCTCCAATTTTTGTATGATTCCATTTCTTTTTGGGCGAAAGAGAGAATATCTCGGTCGAGGGAGAGAACGGGGAAATCCCATATGACCCAATATATTTGACAAGTCGCACTATACGTCAACCCAAGATGCATCTTCCTCTCCAGGACTCCGGAAAGGTACTTTTGGAACACCAATAGGCATGAATTGAAAGAAAAAAGAACTAAAGACTATATTTCACTTTGATATGGAAACGTAACAATATGGTTTTATTATTATTGTCATTAGAATATTGTCTTTATCATATTGATTTTATTTTATTCCTAGAGTGGAAACATGTGGAAAGAAAGATAATCCTTCTAATGAGAAATACGGATAGACAGACACATTTACTCATAGAAAATGGTAGCAACCCCCATTGCATATTGGTACTTATCGAGTATAGAATAAATCTGCTTCTCTTTTTTCCTACGAATAGAATAAATATTCAACTAACTCTTGTTAGGAACTAATCCACTCAACAAGGGAGGTCTATAGGATATAGTCATAGTATAGTCTTTTCCAATGCAATAAAGTTAGGTAGTGTCTATTTTTCTTTGAGAAAGAGGTGTTTTCCATGGGTTTGCCTTGGTATCGTGTTCATACTGTTGTATTGAATGATCCCGGCCGTTTGCTTGCCGTTCATATAATGCATACAGCTCTGGTTGCTGGTTGGGCGGGCTCAATGGCTCTGTATGAATTAGCAGTTTTTGATCCTTCTGACCCTGTTCTTGATCCAATGTGGAGACAGGGCATGTTCGTTATACCCTTTATGACTCGTTTAGGAATAACCAATTCCTGGGGAGGTTGGAGTATCACAGGAGGGACTGTAACGAATTCGGGAATTTGGAGTTATGAGGGTGTAGCTGGGGCGCATATTATGTTTTCTGGCTTATGCTTTTTGGCGGCTATCTGGCATTGGGTCTATTGGGATCTAGAAATATTTTCTGATGAACGTACAGGGAAACCTTCTTTGGATTTGCCTAAGATTTTTGGAATTCATTTATTTCTCTCCGGGGTGGCGTGCTTTGGTTTTGGTGCATTTCATGTAACGGGCTTATATGGTCCTGGAATATGGGTGTCCGATCCTTATGGACTAACCGGAACAGTGCAACCTGTAAATCCGGCGTGGGGCGTGGAAGGTTTTGATCCTTTTGTCCCGGGAGGAATAGCTTCTCATCATATTGCAGCAGGTACATTGGGCATATTAGCGGGACTATTCCATCTTAGCGTACGACCGCCACAACGTCTATATAAAGGATTGCGTATGGGAAATATTGAAACCGTGCTATCCAGTAGTATTGCGGCTGTCTTTTTTGCAGCTTTTGTTGTTGCTGGAACTATGTGGTATGGGTCAGCAACTACTCCTATCGAATTATTTGGTCCCACTCGTTATCAATGGGACCAGGGTTATTTCCAGCAAGAGATATATCGACGAGTTAGTGCCGGACTATCAGAAAATCAAAGTTTATCAGAAGCCTGGGCTAAAATTCCCGAAAAATTAGCTTTTTATGATTATATTGGTAATAATCCAGCAAAGGGAGGATTATTCAGGGCAGGCTCAATGGATAATGGAGATGGAATAGCGGTTGGATGGTTAGGACACCCTCTTTTTAGAGATAAAGAAGGGCGTGAGCTTTTTGTACGCCGTATGCCTACTTTTTTTGAAACATTTCCGGTCGTTTTGGTAGACGGTGATGGAATTGTTAGGGCTGATGTTCCTTTTCGAAGGGCGGAATCAAAGTATAGTGTTGAACAAGTAGGTGTAACCGTTGAGTTCTACGGGGGCGAACTAAATGGAGTGAGTTATAGTGATCCTGCTACTGTGAAAAAATATGCTAGACGCGCTCAATTGGGTGAAATTTTTGAATTAGATCGTGCAACTTTAAAATCCGATGGTGTTTTTCGTAGCAGTCCAAGGGGTTGGTTTACTTTTGGTCATGCTTCGTTTGCTTTGCTTTTCTTCTTCGGACACATTTGGCATGGTGCTAGAACCTTGTTCAGAGATGTTTTTGCTGGTATTGACCCAGATTTGGATGCTCAAGTAGAGTTTGGCGCATTCCAAAAACTTGGAGATCCAACTACAAGACGACAGGGAGTCTAATACAAGACTGCTTTGGTATTTTTTCGCCTCGATTTTCTTTTTTGGCGGGGGTTTTACATAGAGTACCGGAGTGGATTTGAATCACCGCTTTTTTGACTCCTGCTTCTTCGAGATGATTCAAAAAAAGAAAAAACAAACAGGTAGGGAAGCTATAATTTGAAACCACGATCGAATCTATGGAAGCATTGGTTTATACATTCCTTTTAGTATCGACTCTAGGGATAATTTTTTTCGCTATCTTTTTTCGAGAACCGCCTAAAGTTCCAACTAAAAAATAAAACGGTTTTTCATTATCTCAATTGAAGTAATGAGCCTCCCAATGGTGGGAGGCTCATTACTTCAACTAGTCCCCGTGTTCTTCGAATGGATCTCTTAGTTGTTGAGAAGGTTGCCCAAAAGCGGTATATAAGGCGTACCCCGTAAAACTTA